ATGTATATCTTAGTTTTAACTGTCCCCCTTTTGGGGGCCTTAATTTCAGGTTTGTTTGGTAGAAAGATAGGTGAAAGGGGTGCTGGAATTTTTACTTCAAGTTGTTTAATTATAAGTTTGTCGTGATCCCTTTTGATTTTTTATGAAACTACATTAAACTCTTCAACTGCGTACATAAAATTATGGCGGTGATTGGACTCAGATTTAGTAACTGTCTGGTTTGGCTTACAATTTGATGCTCTTACTGCAACCATGCTACTTGTTGTTACCGCCATATCTGCTTTGGTTCATATTTTTTCTACCGCTTATATGGACGGTGACCCCCATGTCCCTCGATTTATGTCCTATCTATCATTATTTACATTTTTTATGATTATATTAGTAACCAGCGATAATCTCCCACAACTTTTTATTGGCTGAGAGGGTGTTGGGCTGTGTTCCTATTTATTAATAAACTTTTGATTGACCAGAATCGAGGCTAATAAGGCAGCTATAAAGGCCATGTTGGTTAATCGAGTGGGGGATATTGGGTTTGTCTTAGCTATGTTGGCAATTTGGGATCAATTTGGGTGCTTAGACTTTGCTTCTATTTTTAATACAGTGGCACTATTCCCCTCTAATAACACTACTTTAATATGTTTGTTTTTATTCATAGGTGCAGTCGGTAAGTCTGCACAATTGGGATTACACACTTGGTTGCCGGATGCAATGGAAGGTTGGCGTTGGGCCGTCTTGTCTAAGTAATTAGCCTTGATTATAAATCCACTATATGCTGGAAAGACCTTGAGGGTCTATCAGCCGGTAACAAAGCTGGGAGTTAGATATACCACTTAATAAATTGGTTTATGAGGTGGCTAGGGCCTATGCTCTTCTTCGCTGTTGGTACCTCCGAGACTTTATGTGAATCCACTTCGGATCCTATGAGGAAGCTTATTCCTTGATGATCGTTGTAACAATCCACTTAATCTTAAAAATTTTAATAATAGTTATCCCGTTACTTGTAGCAGTGGCTTATTTAACTTTAGCCGAACGGAAAGTCTTAGGTTATATGCAAGCTAGGAAGGGGCCCAATGTAGTAGGTGTTTACGGGCTGTTACAACCTCTTGCTGATGGTATAAAATTATTTACTAAGGAGCTGGTGATTCCTCATCATGCTAATTTGTTTATTTATGTGGCGGCCCCGGTTTTTTCATTCACCTTAGCTTTAATTGCTTGAGGGGTTATCCCTTATGACAAAGGGGTTATGATAAGTGACCTAAAAATAGGCATTTTGTTTACATTAGCCGTCTCCTCTATTAGTGTTTATGCTATTTTAATGTCAGGCTGGGCGAGTCAGTCTAAGTATGCTTTTTTAGGGGCCATTAGGGCGGCGGCCCAGATGATTAGCTATGAAGTTTCGATTGGATTAATAATAATTACTGTTATCTTGTGCGTCGGCTCTTTGAATATTACTGAAATAGTCTTAGCTCAAAGTAGTGGTGTCTGATTTTTTTTCCCACTATTTCCCGCGGCAATGATGTTTTTTGCTTCGGCGTTAGCCGAAACTAATAGAGCACCTTTTGATCTAACAGAGGGTGAGTCTGAGTTAGTGTCGGGCTATAACGTAGAGTATGCTTCTATGTCTTTTGCTTTGTTTTTCCTTGCGGAATATGCCCACATAATATTGATGAGCTGTTTAACTACGATTTTATTCTTGGGAGGGTGGCTCTCACCTATTATGTATTTAAAGGGTGGGCCAGCCTGGTTTGGCTTAAAAACTTCTTTTATAATTTTACTTTTTATTTGAGTAAGGGCTTCTTTTCCTAGGATGCGGTATGATCAATTAATGGCTTTATTATGAAAATCATACTTACCGCTAAGTTTAGCTTTTGTAATTTTGGTGGCTAGTCTTTTATTTGGGTTAAATGGGTTGCCCCCCAGTTAACTGTGGATGTAAAGGGAGGGGACCCTCCCTTATCAAGTTGTAGCATGTTTACTGAGTTTTATGGTATTTTGGTTTTATTAATTTTCAGTGTAGTTCTTTCCGCGATTATTTCTGGCGCCTCTTATATTTTAGGGGAGAAACAGCCGGATCGAGAGAAAGTGTCGGCCTATGAGTGTGGGTTTGACCCCTTTGGAGCCCCAGGGCGGCCCTTTTCCATTCGATTTTTCTTAATTGGTATCCTTTTTCTTATTTTTGATTTAGAAATTTCTTTCCTTTTTCCCTGATGTGTTGTATACAACCAAATTTCCCCCTTTGGTTATTGGACTATGGTCGTGTTTTTAGGTATTCTAACTTTAGGCTTGGTATATGAGTGGTTAAAAGGTGGATTAGAATGAGAATAAGCCCCCTTTATCGAGGCACTTACAAGAGCAATTATGGTTAAGAGGTCGAATTTGCCCCCATGATGCCCTAAAACTCTGATTGTATTTAGCCAATAAGACTAGACCCAGGGACTCAGTTAAAACAATTGTAAGGAGAATTTTAAAGTTGCCTAGAGTTTCATTTATTGACCGCCTCATTGAGTTAAGAGATATGAAATTATAAACAGAAGGGCCCGTTAAAGTGGAAGAAAAGCCCTATCGTAATAATTATCTTTGGATAAATTTTAAAGGACATTTATAATAATAACCCTCCCCAACTTTTCCTCAGGCGCGGTAATGTATATTTAGTTTTAACGGTCCCCCTTTTGGGGGCCTTAGGGTGAGCAAGTTATAAAGTGGAAGAAAAAGTCCTATCCGTTATGAGAGTAACGGCCCCACCATAAATGGTGGCGTAACAACTACTTGATACCAACTCCGGTGTCTGCTTTGATCCATGCTGCAACTATGGTGACGGCAGGCGTTTTTTTACTAATTAGATCGTCCCCTCTATTAGAACAAGCTCCCATGGCTTTAATGGTCGTGACCATTGTCGGATCTCTTACGGCATTTATGGCCGCTACAGTTGGTTTGGTCCAAAATGATCTTAAAAAAGTAATAGCTTATTCGACTTGTAGTCAATTGGGCTATATGGTGATGGCTTGTGGTATTTCCCATTACTCTATAAGCTTGTTCCATTTGATGAACCATGCTTTTTTTAAAGCTCTACTATTCTTAAGCGCCGGGTCTGTGATCCATGCTTTGGCTGACGAGCAAGACATGAGAAAAATGGGGGGTCTTATCAGATCAATCCCCTTTACTTATACTATGATAGTTATTGGCTCTTTATCTTTAATGGGTTTCCCTTATTTAACGGGGTTTTATTCTAAAGACCTTATTTTAGAGTTAGCTTATGATCAATATTATTTAGCTTTTGCTCATTGGTTGGGGGTTTTCTCTGCCTTATTAACAGCTGCTTACTCCCTTCGATTGGTATATCTTACTTTTATATCGAATACCAACTCTAAAAAAGAAGTTTTCTCACATGCTCATGAGGGTTCCTGAAATTTATCTTTACCCTTAGTATTCTTGGCTTTAGGGAGCATTTTTGTAGGTTATTTGACCAAAGAGATTATTTGGTCATTTCAGATCACCCTTCCCCCTATTATCCCCACTTCTATTAAATTAATGCCGGTAATCTTTAGTCTTTTTGGGGCGGGATCGGCTATAGTTCTTTATCACTATTCTTCGCGAATCTTTAGTGCACCAGTCTCGTCCGTTGGCCTTGCTAGTTACACCTTTCTGTACTCGGCTTGACAGTTTAATTATATTGTTAATCAATTTTTGGTTCAGAATGTGTGGAGACTAGGCCATCTAATAACATTCCGGACTTTTGATAAAGGGGTGTTAGAGTTGATAGGCCCCAAAGGGATTACTCAATTCGTAATTAAACTTACTCAGGAGCTTAGTAATTTGCAATCGGGCTTAGTCTTTAATTATGCTTTGGTTATGTTAATTGGGGTGGTAACCTTAATTGTACTTATATAGCTGGTATATTGCAAAATGAGAGATCTATTGAGTGGTAAAATTTTAGGGTCTTGTCGCGCGGCCATATTTGTGATTAATGTTGGTTTAAAATTAAATCTAAAGGTTTGAGAGATGCGCCCTTACACCACCCCTGCGGGGGAGGGCGCCGCAGGGATATTATTCTAAATGGGAGGTGTTGCAGTTACAGGGATTATCAAGATGCATAAAGTCTTTTTAGCTGCCCCTCCCTCCAGATCTGAGGTTTTAAGAGCACCTAGGGAGATTATATTACCAGGGCGATTTTCCAAAGGGCCCTAAAATTAGAAAAGGGGGTTAGGTTAAGGTAGACCGTTAGCCTTCAAAGCTAAAAGTGTGGGTTCAAGTCCCGCCCCCCCTGAAGGGGTTTAAAATATAAGCCCCTTTAAATAGTTTCATCTCATATCTACTTCTCTCTTCAGATAACGGTAGTTTTTCTGGTTTGGACAAATAGTCCTTCCTTCATCTTTAGGCAGATGGGTGAAGCTTTCTTCTTAAGTATTTTTATCTTGATAATAATTATTTATAGCGTACAGAATCCTACTTTAAAAGTATCGTTTCTAACATTGTTATTTATAAGCTGTTGGGCGAACGTTGATTTCTTTCCCTCTTGGCAAGATGGGCTATTAACTATAAACAGTTGGGTAATGGCCACAAAGATAATGATTTTAGTAGGCGCTTTGGCTATTTTATTGATGTTAGATCCTCTTTCTCAGAAAAGGGAGTCCCACGCTCCTGTTCTAATTTTAATGGTAGCTTTGGGGAGCATTCTTTTGGTCTCTGCGAGTAACTGGATGTCGGTTTATCTCGCTATCGAACTTCCAACTCTCTCCCTTTTTATATTAGCGGCCCAAAAGAGGGGATCTGGATATAGTGCCGAAGCTGGGTTAAAATACTTTGTGTTAGGTGCGCTTTCTTCAGGTCTATTTTTGTTTGGGTGTGCTCTCTTATGTGGACTAACGGGGGGAACTAGTATTCCATGTATAGATCTCGTACTTAACCAAGGGAGTGGCCCAGTTTTACATACCTCTGGTGTGATGACTCCTATAGGGGGTCTCTTAATTACGGGTGCGTTGTTGTTCAAGTTATCTGCGGCCCCTTTCCATATGTGGGCACCAGATGTATACGATGGAGCCCCTACTACTACTACCGCTCTATTGGCTACAGTGCCCAAAATCGGGATATTTTCTATTTTAGTTTCGATTGGACCGGTGGCTAATGTTCTGTTGATTGGGACAATATTTTCAATGGTTGTGGGTGCCCTTGGTGCTTTAAATCAAACCAAAATAAAACGGTTGTTGGCCTACAGTGGGATTGCGCACATGGGCTTCGTTCTTTGGGGGATAGAAATTGGGTCTTTTGAAAGTGTGCAGGCTAGTTTGATATATATGATTTTATATGTCATTATGTCTATTGGTGCCTTTACTATGGTATTAGCTTTAGGGGGCTTAAAGAATTTAATTGTGGAATTCAGTGGTCTTTCGAGAAGGGAGCCGGTTTTGGCCGTAACGTTGGCTTTAACTTTTCTCTCTATTGCTGGGATCCCCCCTTTAGTTGGATTTTTTAGTAAATGGTGGGTTTTATTGTCTGGTATTACTTATCAGTATTACTTAGTTTCAGTTTTGGCTGTAGTTTGCTCCGTGGTGGCTGGTGTTTATTATGTTAGAATAGTTAAAATTATTTATTTCCAAGCCGATTCCTTTTTCTTAGTGGGCCTTAAAACCCTTAGAGAAAAAAAAAGGATAAACTTTAGGAAATCTTTGTTGATTGGGGCCAGTTTGTATCCAATTGGATTTATGATAATTTCCCCTAATCTGCTGTTACAATTGGCCCACTGGGCTACGGTGGGGCTATTCTAGAAGAGGTAGTTTGAAATTAGCACTTAATATTAGAAAATAAGTAAAATGGGTCCTTTGATTTTGGGGAATATAGAAGGCGAGTGGCCCTTTTAATACATGCTAGTATGTTCACTCAATGATCAAAAGATCTAGAGGCAACTCATGCAGACAGGTGAGTAAACCCGGAATCCAAGGTGCTGGGCCGGAGTCTTATTAGGTAGAAGGTGGTGTAAAAGACCACCTTGCCGAAGATGGGCTGCTTGGCTGGAGCCACACTTTCACTGAAACAAGGGGAAGACTCACATAGAGGCAGCAGTAGAGAATCTTGTGCAATAAACGAAAGTATGACACAGAGAGGACACATTTAATTGAGCCCGTCAAATTAAGTGCCAGCCGACGCGGTTAAACTTAAGGGCTGGTCTTTATAAGTAAAAAGGCGTAAAGGATGTGTAGGCCAAGAAACGACCCAAGTAGGTAAATGGAATTTTTCTGGAGCGGTAGAATGTGAGGATAGAAAATAGAACCCCTAAGGTAAAAACTATTTACCACAAGGTAGGCTGAAACATGAGAGTGTGGGGAGCAAACAGGATTAGAGACCCTGGTAGTCCACACTGTGAACTTTGAAGATGATGCTTAGCAGACCCGAAAGGTAAAATCTTCCGCCTGAGTAGTACGATCGCAAGATTAAAATTCAAAAACTTTGGCTGTTCACTATTTCGATTAGAGGAGCGTGTAGTTTAATTCGATGGTCCGCGTGTTACCTTACCCCAACTTGAATCTGTGACCGGTATTGCATGGCCGTCGTAAGTTCGTGTATTAAGCTAGAAGGGACCCAACCCGGGCATTTGCCCGGAGGAAGTCAGGTCTTATGATCCGAATGTTGGGGGATTTTATGCGCTACATTTTCTTATATAATGGGAAACCTGGAAGGTGAGCCTCTAAAGTAAGAGTTCGGAAGGTCGCTGTAAGACGACTGGAAGTTGGATTTAATAGTAATCGGAAAGTAGGGCGTTCCGGTGAATTGGTACAAGTGTTAGCACAAATTGCCCGTCACCTTTACCTAGAATGGTTATTCGGACGTCTTCGGTGATTACGAATGCCTACGAGGTAAAGCAAGTCGTAACATGGTGAGGGAGGGGGAACCTTCCCTTGTCCGGCCTCCTTTATAAGGAGGGCTATAAAATCAATTCCCTCTATTCAGGGCGATGAAAAACTTATTAAATAATTGACTAATTATTAACCAATTTGGTTATGATCTGCCGGAGCCGTGGCAATTAAGCTTACAAGATGCTGCCCACCCGGTGATGGAGGAGATAATTTTTTTTCATGATCAAGTTATGTTTATATTGACTATTATTATTACAACAGTGTTATGGTTGATTATAAAAGCCCTAAGTGGTAAGGCTTACCATAGATATTTAGTTGATGGAACTTTATTAGAAATAATTTGAACTATAGTTCCGGCTATAATTTTAGTTCTTATTGCGTTTCCTTCCTTAAAATTATTATACTTAATGGATGAAGTAATGGACCCTGCTTTAACTATAAAAGCCATAGGCCATCAGTGGTATTGGTCCTACGAGTACTCGGATTATCAAGCGGAAACTTTAGAGTTTGACTCTTATATGGTGCCAACATCTGATTTAAATAAGGGCGATTTTAGACTATTAGAGGTAGATAATAAATTAGTTGTTCCTATCAACACACATGTCAGAGTCTTAGTGACTGGGGCCGATGTTTTACACTCATTTGCAGTCCCGGCGCTCGCTGTTAAGATGGATGCGGTTCCGGGCCGGTTAAATCAAACTGGGTTTTTTATAAAAAGACCTGGGATTTTTTATGGCCAATGTTCGGAGATTTGTGGGGCTAATCACTCCTTTATGCCTATAGTAATCGAAGCGGTCTCTCTAGATAAATATATCAATTGAGTATTATCTGGGTCTAGCGAATAAGAGTTATGATTTTTCACAAAAATTGATTGGGCTTAATTTTCCTTTTACTTTTTTTGGGAATAATTAACGTAATGAGAGTTCCGAGAGATAATAGTGTAAAATTAAAGAGAGCCGCTCTAGAGTGGTCTTTAGCAACCTTAACTGCCACTTTAATTTTATGGGCGGCCTTTGATTTGGAGGGCCAATTTCAAACCATAAATCAAACAGAGTGGATAATCCCCCCGGCTTTAAATTTTAAATGGGGTCCCCTTTTTTTAGCTGTTGACGGAATTTCTTTATTTTTTTTAATTTTAACTGCGCTATTAATCCCAATATGCATTTTGATTAGTTGAAACTCAATAAAATTTTTATTAAAAGAATTTTTATTATGTCTTTTATTTTTAGAGGTTTTACTAATGGGAGTTTTTTCAGCGCTGGACCTGTTACTGTTTTATATATTATTTGAAGGAATATTAATCCCCATGTTCCTTTTGATCGGGGTGTGAGGTTCGAGAGAAGAAAAAGTACGAGCCTCTTATTATTTTTTTTTTTACACTTTTGTTGGGTCAGTGTTTATGCTTTTGGGGATATTTCAACTATACAGTAGTGGGGGTACAACCGACTATCAGGCCCTGTTAAACATAAAATTGCCCACCTCCACTCAAAAATGGATTTTTGCCGGGTTTTTCTTAAGTTTGGCAGTTAAAATCCCTCAGGTTCCATTCCATATTTGATTACCCCAAGCCCATGTGGAGGCCCCAGTTTCAGGCTCGGTTATTTTAGCCGGGATACTATTAAAGTTAGGGGGGTATGGGTTTTTAAGGTTTACTTGGCCAATTCTACCGGCGGCCACCGAATATTTTGCCCCCTTTGTTATTATGTTAAGTGTTATAGCAATAATTTATGGAAGCTTAACAACTTGCCGTCAAGTTGACTTAAAAAGACTTATTGCTTATTCTTCGGTGGCACACATGGGGCTTGTAACTTTAGGCTTATTCACTCATACAATTGAAGGATTAGTAGCGGCTGTCTTTATGATGTTGGCGCACGGCCTTGTGAGCTCAGCCCTTTTCATTGCTGTTACTTATTTATATGAGCGCCATCACACCCGCCTTATAAAGTACTATCGCGGAGTAACTTTTTCCATGCCCATATTTGTTAGTGTATTTTTGGTTTTAACACTAACCAACATGGCTTTCCCGCTTAGTTGTAACTTTGTTGGAGAATTTTTTTCGTTGCTGGCTGCTTTTGAGTATAATTTAGTGATTGGTGTATTAGCTGCCACCGGGATGGTTTGGTCGGCTGCATATTCTCTTTATTTGTATAATCGTGTCAGCTTTGGGGCTGCCTCAAACTACCTTCTTTTTACAAGAGATTTAAACAGGCGTGAGCTTTTAGCCATATCTCCTTTGGTAATACTAATTTTCATTCTAGGAATTTTGCCCTCTCTAATCATCGACCCTATTAAAAATGCTATAATATTTAGCCCTGGAGGAGCCTAACCAAATGATTACGATGTGTTTTTTTACCTTATCATTTGGGACTGTTGCTTCTGGAATAATGGTTATATCTGCGCTTAATCCTGTCCACTCAGTCTTTTGGCTAGTAGTAGCCTTTACAAGCTCTGCGGCCCTCTTCATCTTATTGGGGGTAGATTTTATTGCTTTGATGTTTATAATAATATATGTGGGAGCAATAGCCATCCTATTTTTGTTTGTGATAATGATGTTAAATTTAACAGACTTTTCTCCAGCCTTTCGACGGGGGGGAGAGGCAGATATGACAAACTATGTTCCAATAGGACTGGCAGTTGGAACCCTTTTTTTTGAGGCTATCGCTTCAAGTTGGCTCATCATGGGCGGCCCTTATGTTCACAGAGGCCTATTGGGCGCGTGGGACCTAGCTAATCCTTGGTTTATAAAAAAATATCATAATATTGAGGCAATTGGGCGAATATTGTACACCGATTGTTATTACCTCTTTATTTTAGCCAGTTTTATACTATTAGTGGCCATGGTTGGGGCAATAGTGCTTACCCAGGAGATTGGGATAGAAGTAGGCCCCACAGCTAAGAAACAAGACATCTTCTCTCAAACTAGTCGTGCTCAGGTCTAATTTAGATTAAGAAGAACATTTCAGTTAATGGTGCAATTAAGAAAACAAAATCCCATCTTATCCATTGTGAATGGACTAATTATTGATTTACCGGCCCCCGCCAATCTTAGTTATATGTGGAACTTCGGTTCTTTATTGGGGGTGTGTTTAGTTATACAAATTGCTACAGGAATATTTTTGGCAATGCATTATTGCGCGGATGTAAGCTTAGCCTTCGCTTCAGTGGACCATATTATGCGTGATGTTAATTATGGGTTTTTATTAAGGTACTTTCACGCCAATGGGGCCTCTATGTTTTTTTTATGTCTTTATATTCATATTGGTCGAGGGCTATACTATGGAAGTTATTCTAAAGTTGAAGTTTGGAACGTTGGTGTTGTTCTATTAATATTGACAATGGCAACGGCTTTCATTGGATACGTTTTACCTTGGGGACAAATGTCCTTTTGGGGCGCGACAGTTATTACCAACTTACTATCTGCAATCCCCTATGTGGGTACAGATATTGTTCAATGGGTGTGGGGAGGATTTAGTGTGTCTAATGCTACACTTAATCGCTTTTTCAGCCTTCACTATTTATTTCCTTTCCTTTTAGCGGCCTTAGCGGTCGTTCATTTAATTTGTTTACATGTTGATGGCTCTAATAACCCTATTGGGGTAAGATCGGACCTTGATAAAGTGTCCTTCCATGTTTATTACACATCAAAAGATTGGTATGGCATAGTGGCGTATGCAGTGTTTTTTTGTTCTCTTGTGTACCTGGCCCCTAATTTATTAGGAGACCCTGAGAATTTTATTCAAGCTAATCCCTTGGTAACTCCAGTGCACATTCAACCAGAGTGGTATTTTTTATTTGCCTACGCTATATTACGCTCTATCCCTAATAAATTGGGAGGGGTAGTAGCCATGTTTGCTAGCCTTTTAGTATTATTTTTACTCCCCTGGCTTCACAGTAGCCGATTTAGAGGATTAACCTTCCGGCCGTTAGGTCGAATGGCCTTTTGGTTTTTAATTGCAGATTTCTTGTTGCTTACTTGGATAGGGTCTCAGCCTGTTGAAGAGCCCTTTATTCTGGTGGGACAATTGGCCTCTGTTTTTTATTTCTCTTACTTTTTAATATTAGCCCCCTTATTAGGATATATTGAAAACCGCCTGCTATTCCCAAAGGGGGAGTGGTAGGTAATAAAGCTGGAATAATTTAATTAAGTTATTCAGATTTTACTATTAATAATTTACTTTTTTATTTTATGGGTTATTACTAATGGGATATGTTTAGAAGCGAGGATTAGTGAGTATTATATTGCGAGCGGGGCCCCATAAGAGGGGCCCTATCCACTCTCTTCTCAGGGTTAGTTTGTGGAAACGATGAATTTTGTCAAAATTTTTTACTTTTTAGTTAAAAGTGGCCCATCTAGGGGCAACTCATGATCAAAAGATTTCGTAGAGTGGACTAATGGTAAGTCACCAGACTCATCATCTGGAGATGCAGGTTCAATTCCTGCCTCTACAATCAATTAAATTAAAAAGAGGAACGAATGGCGAGCTAGGGTGCACTAATAAGACGGAAAGCCCGAAAAGACGAGGGAGAAGTTTTGAACTCGGATATCTTCGCGGAAACGCAGGGAAATAAACTGGAAACTGAAACATCTAAGTACCAGAGCCAATTGGCACAGAGAAATCAAACGAGCTTCCGTGAGTAGCGGCGAGCGAAAGCGGAAAAGTCCTCAATGAGTTAGTAGTGGAAGATAGGTGTCTACACATCTAAGACTAAATGTTAGTGCACACCGAAAGAGAGAGTACTGTGAAGGAAGGCTGAAAGAGACTTGAAAAGATCTTAAAATAAGTTCCCTTAAGCAGACATATTATGTCGTCCTTTTGTATAATGGGTTCGCAAGGAAAAATTTGGCAAACTTAAGTTTAGAGACGAAGGTGTAGTGAAATCAAGGGGAGATATTCTCTTCAAGTCAAATTACCCGAAACCAAGTGACCTAGCCCTGGGCAGTTCAAAGGAACGAACCGTTGATTGTAGCAAAAATCTCGGATGACCTGTGGCTAGGGGTGAAAGACTAATCAAACTTGGAGATAGCTGGTTTTCTGCGAAAACTATTGAAGTAGTGCGTCCAAGAAACTTAATTTTACATGATAAAGTTCAATCGCTCGGAGAGGGATTAACTCTGAATGTAAAAAATTAAGGTGGATAGACAGACAGTGGGCGATAAGGTCAATTGTCAAAAGGGGTAAGCCCTAATCAGAAGTTAAAGCCACAGATCAAAGTCTTTTATCAAGTGTGAAAGGGATGTGGAATTTAGACAATGAGGAAGTAGGCTTGGAACCAGCCATCTTTGAAAGATGACGTAGAAGTTCACTCAAGAAATTCTTTTATCCCTAAAATTATGGTGGCTAAAGTTGAGCTGAAACTCTGAGGGCGAAGATAAGAAAATATAATCATTTGAAAATTATTCGCTCGGTAGCAGAACGGACTGTAATATTGGTTCGGCGAGAGCCCAACCATCAGAAGTGATAATGCGAACATGAGTAAAAAATCGTTGGATCACTCCCCCAAGGCTTCAATTACAAATTGGGCTACACAGCCCCTAAGATAGTAACTCTAGTTACGTCAATGGGTCTTATAAAAAACGCACGAAGTGCCAGGAAAGATTTATAAAATTTTACTGTACTAGTCTAACGCAAGTGGGGTGAAGTGAGGAGAGAACTTCTCTTAAGGAACTCGGCAAAAGCTGGGCTTCGACTGTTTACCAAAAACATAGCTCTCTGCTAAAGCTAAATGCTGAAGTATGGAGGGTGAGGCCTGCCCAATGGTTGTATCTAAAAGAATTGGCTAAGGTCAATTTCATAAGGACAATTGAATGGCCGCGGTAACACTGACCGTGATAATGTAGCGTAATCAATAGCCAATTAATTGTTGGCCGGTATGAATGGCGTCACGAAGGCCCCACTGTCTTAAGAGGACTCTCCATGAAATTGAATTCGTAGTGAAGATGCTACGTCCATATTGTAAGACGAAAAGACCCCATTGAGCTTTACTAAAGACTTGCATGGCTCAAAATAATTTAAATAAAAAGTTTAGATAATGTGGGATCCGTTTCCGGTTAATGAAACACCACTCTTTTATTTTAAGAGAGCTAACATCGCAGGGATAATGTAAGTTGGATAGTTTGGTTGGGGCGACCACCTTTTAAAAGGTAACGAAGGTGGGCTTAAGGTCCGTAGTTAATAGCCGGTGGCCTGACTGCAAGGGGGACGTCTCGAGCAGACACGTCCTTAGGGATGTGGGCTATAGTGACCCGTCATCTTAGCGTGGAATAGTTGACGATCAACGAATAAAAGCTACCATGGGGATAACAGCGTTATATCGTTAGAGAGTTTCATCGACGACGATGTTTGCGACCTCGATGTTGAATTGCGGCACCCTGGGGTGCAGCCGCCCCCAAGGGTTGGTCTGTTCGTCCATTAAAGCCGTACATGATTTGAGTTAAAAGCGTGGCAACACAGCTTGGTTTCTATCTACAATATGAAGAAACATCGATATAATTATCTTCTAGTACGAAAGGACCGAAGAATTAGCGATCCTCTTATTTTTACAAGTTACGATCGATCCATTGGCCCCCTAGTCCGAGGTCTCACAGTTAATCACTGATTGCCTCTTAAGTGTGAAAATTATATCGAACTGTTTGATGTGAAGTAAAATTATAATTATGCAGGAGCCCCGTTAAAAGGGGCCCCCTGGGTAAGGTGAAGAGTGTATAACCTAGTTCTAAAGTAAGTAAATGAAATCTACTGTTTATCATCCCTATCATTTAGTAGACCCCAGCCCTTGGCCCTACATAGGAGCTTGCGGAGCTCTTTTTATAACTGTAGGTAGTGTTGTATATTTTCATTATAGCCAAAGTTGAGTTTTGTTAATGGGGGCCATAACCCTTGGTCTAACTATGTTAGTTTGATGGAGAGATGTCATAAGAGAGGCGACTTTTCAAGGTCTCCACACCATGGTTGTAAAACAAGGTTTAAAATATGGAATGCTCTTATTTATTCTTTCTGAAGTCTTGTTTTTCTTTTCCTTTTTTTGGGCTTTTTTTCATAGTAGCTTAGCCCCCACCGTGGAGCTGGGTGCAGTTTGGCCGCCTCAAGGAATAAATCCATTAAATCCCTTTTCAGTGCCTCTTTTAAACACAGCTGTTCTATTAAGTTCGGGGGCCACCGTCACTTGGGCGCACCATGCCCTAATCAGTGGAAAAAAAACTGAGGCCATAAATGGTTTAACAGCGACTGTTATATTAGGTCTTATCTTTACGGGCCTACAAGCAATGGAGTATTATGAGGCCCCTTTCGCCATTTCAGATTCGGTCTATGGTTCTACTTTTTTTGTAGCTACGGGTTTTCATGGTCTGCATGTTATAATAGGAACAACATTCTTAGCTGTTTGTTTAGCTAGGTTGGTTTATCACCAGTTTACTCGTCATCACCATCTCGGCTTTGAAGCGGCCAGTTGGTATTGGCACTTTGTAGATGTGGTGTGGTTATTTTTATATATTTGTATGTATTGGTGAGGAAGTTAAAATAGATGGAGAAATACTATCCTTAATAGACTTATGTTGCACAGTAGGCAAGGAGGTAGTTGAGTTTAATTGTGGCGATTATGGTATTAAGTTCTGTTGCTACTATGGTTCAAGCACAGGAATAGTTCAATGGTCTATTGGGTTTACATCAATTACCTGCTCATTAAGATGAGCAGCAACGCCGAAAGGTTCGACCCTGTCTTTTTGGCTAATTCATTAGTACATTTCTATGAAGCCAACATAATCGTTGATGGAGGAGTCGTAAATTCTTACGAGCGCTCTCTTCTGCTTCAGGAAATTGGCTCTTCTCTTCAACATTGGGTGAGGGCCCTTGATTGTATCTCAATATTAATGTCTAAACCTTTTTTATTTAATCTTGAGTATCACCAACATTTTATGAGCGGAGCTGAAAATTGGGCTCAGATGCCTCAGCACGTTAAGCCAGTGGATATTTATTGATTAGATCGTTCGGTCGATGACATAAACATGTGGGATCAGATATGCCCGTTTCACAGATTTTCAACGGTGCGTCCACCTCATTCACATTTTTAGCTTCAAGTAGTAGCAGGACTCATACTACTAATATAGAAAAAGAGAACTCTAAATTTGTCCAACTCTATGTTGGCAGTTATTTTATATATTTACCTTATTTTCAGTGATGAATAAATTTTTAACTCGTTGAGTGTTTTCTACTAATCATAAAGATATCGGAACTTTATATTTAGTGTTTGGAATAGGGTCCGGTATGATAGGCACAGCTTTAAGTATGTTAATAAGATTGGAATTATCTGCCCCTGGTACTATGTTGGGGGACGACCATCTTTATAATGTCATAGTGACGGCACATGCCTTTATTATGATTTTTTTCCTAGTAATGCCAGTCATGATAGGGGGGTTTGGTAATTGGTTGGTACCACTATACATTGGTGCCCCCGATATGGCCTTCCCACGACTAAATAATATTAGTTTTTGGTTACTTCCTCCCGCGCTTATACTATTACTAGGCTCTGCTTTTGTTGAGCAAGGAGTAGGGACAGGGTGGACGGTTTACCCTCCTCTATCCGGCATTCAAACGCACTCGGGAGGGGCGGTCGACATGGCCATCTTTAGCCTTCATTTAGCGGGTGCGTCTTCTATATTAGGGGCAATGAATTTTATAACAACCATATTTAATATGAGAGCCCCGGGATTAACGATGGATAGACTTCCGCTATTTGTGTGGTCTATTTTAATTACTGCCTTTTTATTATTACTTTCCCTACCAGTCTTAGCGGGTGGAATAACCATGCTTTTAACAGATAGGAATTTTAATACAACTTTCTTTGACCCAGCAGGGGGTGGAGATCCCATTTTATTCCAACATTTATTTTGGTTTTTTGGGCATCCGGAGGTTTATATTTTAATTCTTCCAGGGTTTGGAATGGTATCTCAAATTATACCAACTTTTTCTGCTAAAAATCAAATTTTTGGATATTTAGGCATGGTCTATGCCATGTTATCTATTGGAATATTAGGCTTTATTGTGTGGGCACATCACATGTTTACGGTAAACTTCAGCCGTCGGAGGCAGCAATGTCTTCGTTTATTATCTCGCTATATGCTGGAAAGACCCTTCTTAAAAATAGGTGCTCGTCTAAGGTTAAGGCAGCTAAAATCTTATTTTTATGGGGTTTCCCAGCCGGAAATTAAAACTGGGATTAAGGTGTTTTCTACAACTACCCAAGTTTTAGGATCCTCAGAGACTGCACGCGAGAAATCCTGACAATGGTTAATTGGGTTTATTGAAACCCAGGGCCGCTTAGGCGTAGCTCGAAAACCCCATGGCGCGGAATGTCTTTCTCTTTCCATTTCTCGCCCCCTTAAAGATACCCAAATTCTCTATCACATAAAATGTCTATTAGGGTATGGCCACGTCAAACTTTCAATGATTGGGAAATATTATGTTGCAAACAGGGAGGCCTTAGTTGATATTTGCCCGCTTGAGTGTTCGAGTGGCGGAGCTCGGTTAGCAGGATTAATGGATGGGGAAGGCGCCTTCCTTGTTTCTCTAAAGCATAACCCTAATACCCCAGAAAAAAAGGACGTAAGTTTTTCCTTAGCCATATTACAGGTGGAGGGGTTCGTTTTAAGACCATTCCTTGATAAATTAGGGGGGGGCATAAGAAAAAATGAAAAGGATCACACTTTCATATGAGAGGTGAGAGAGAAAAAGGCTTTAATTCGAGCCATACGTCTTCTTAAAAAACATTCGTTACGAACAAAGAAGCGGGTTGATTTTTTGAAATGGTGTCGGGCATTAGAGTTAATTAATTATAAGTCAGGATTAAGGTACAGTCCGAACCGCGGCGAAAGCCTCGGCTGGAAAACGCTTCGCTTATTGAAACGTTTTTAAACACATTAGTGGAATGGATGTTGACACAAGGGCTTACTTCACTGCAGCTACTATGATTATAGCTGTTCCAACTGGGATTAAGGTGTTTAGTTGATTGGCTACCATTTATGGTGGGGCCATTAGGTTAGATACACCTATGCTTTGGGCCATAGGGTTTGTCTTTCTTTTTACAATAGGGGGATTAACCGGGGTTATTTTAGCTAATAGTTCGTTAGATGTTGTTTTACACGACACTTACTATGTTGTAGCCCATTTTCATTATGTCCTATCAATGGGAGCTGTCTTTGCTATATTTGGTGGGTTCTATTATTGGTTTGGGAAAATAACTGGTTATTGTTACAATGAGCTTTATGGTAAAATCCACTTCTGGTTGATGTTTATTGGGGTTAATCTGACATTTTTCCCCCAACATTTCTTAGGCCTGGCGGGGTTTCCAAGGCGATACTCTGACTTTGTCGATGGTTTCGCGGGCTGGAATCTTGTTAGTTCCTTAGGATCGACCATCTCAATTGTGGGTGTACTATGGTTTGTATATATAGTATATGATGCCTATGTTCGAGAGATAAAATTTATTAATTGAGTAGAGAACACTGGGTCTAGTTGGGCCTCTTTAGAATGGGTTCAACCGTCCCCTCCTTTGTCTCATACTTATAATGAATTACCTTTTGTTTATGGGCCTTATCGATCTTAACAAATTAAATTTGTATTAAAGCAACACTTTTGACTTTGGCTCTCTTTTAGTCTATTAATAATTTCTGTTTTAATGAATTTATTGAAAGGTTATATCTAATAACTATCTTTTATTGAAGGGAGACATTTATTGAGCTCCTTCCGTTTAGCCAAATTGGCCCTGAACCCTACGGCCTGCGGAGTTCCTTTGAACAAAACTTCCATTTAGCCTCGCCCCAAAAGTTTGGGCGAGGCCCCCCCCTTTTATTAAGATCCCGCGGGAAGAGCTATTTCTTGGGGGATATATTCAGCCTATAACGGCTTTAAAACTCTGATACTTCTTATGGGTATGCATGAAAAGTTTTAGGGCTACCTAAGAATCAATTTATTATTCGGGCGCTTCGCCGACAGATCGTAAGATCGAGCCAATTTAGTAATGTACTATAGATATATGATAGTAGCTATTTTATTATTATTGTTGGGGGTGTTAGGAATTGTGCTGAATAGAGGACATCTTATAATTATGTTAATGTCAATAGAATTAATTTTGTTAGCCGCCTCTTTTCTATTTTTAATTAATTCTATTGTTACAGATGCTTTAATCGAACAAGTTTTTACAATTATGTTATTGACGGTCGCCGCGGCGGAGTCTTCTATTGGGCTGGCAATTATGGTGGCCTATTATCGAATAAAAGGAACGATCGCTATCAAATCTCTTAATTGACTTAGAGGTTAAGTTGCAAGAAAAAAAGGAATAAAGATGCCCCAATTGGAAACTGCTACTTATTTAACTCAATATAGATGAACCTTAATCGCTTTATTTTTATTATTCTCTTTTTTGGTAATCTCCGTCTTACCCGTTATTAAAACTAATTTTCTAATCAGAAGATCGGTTGGGGTAAGTTGGACAGGGGCCCCTAAAACATCTGACTTAAACAAGGGGCCAGCTTCGTTATGAAGTCAGGATAAAATCTAACATATTAACCCCCTCTATGGGGCTATAATTAAGATGGGTGCTGCTTATTTTGATCAATTTAAAGTAGTGGATTTGATCGCCGTCACTAACTCGTCAATGATGATGATGTTGGCTGTGGCTGTAGCTCTGATATTGTTAAAGGGAGACCGATTAATCCCTAACCGATGGCAAGCAATCATGGAGTCGATTTATGATCACTTCCACGGGTTAGTAAAAGATAATTCGGGGACCCAGTACTTCCCCTTTGTTTTTTCCCTCTTTATTTTTATAGTATTCTTAAATATTTTAGGCTTGTTTCCCTATGTCTTTACAGTAACAGTTCATGTAGTCGTTACGTTAGGCTTGTCATTTTCAATTGTAATTGGTGTAACTTTAGCTGGACTCTGAAAGTTCAAGTGGAACTTTTTAAGCATTCTAATGCCGGCCGGGGCTCCTCTAGGATTGGCCCCCCTTTTGGTAATAATTGAAACAGTAAGCTATATATCTAGGGCTATCTCTTTGGGGGTCCGTCTCGCCGCAAACTTATCAGCTGGCCATTTATTATTTGCCATTTTAGCTGGGTTTGGTTTTAATATGTTAACTACGGCGGGAGTTTTAAATATCTTTCCTGTTTTAATTATGGTTTTTATAAGTTTACTAGAGGCCGCGGTGGCGGTTATTCAAGCCTATGTATTTTCTTTATTAACTACTATTTATTTGGCCGATACCATTGTTTTACACTAAGTTTTCCTCAGGCGTAGTA